GTATAAAACTACGTCGTATCCTTCCTGAAACATAACCTAGAATCATATCTTCATTATCTAAACGAACCCGGAACATACCATTAGGAAGTGATTCAGTAATCAAACCTTCATGAATCCATTTTTGTTCTTTCATTCCAGGCAAAACCCCCTTAAAGTATCAACTAATAGAGGAGTGATATTAGACAACCCGTCCTTTCTCTCACAAATAAGAAATTTTTGATCTAATTCGGATATCAGAAGGATTACCATATATAACATAAAATTTCTCCACCAATTCTTTCTAGTCGAGCCTCCCGATCCGTCATTATACCTCGAGAGGTAGAAAGAATTACAATTCCCATTCCACCTAAAATTCTAGGAATTCGTTGATAGTTAGAATAGATTCGTAGACCAGGCCGACTGACCCTTTTTAAATTTAAAGTATTTCTATATGGCCCTTTCCTATTTCTTCTATGTCGCAGAGTTAAAACCAAAAAATATTTGTTTCTTTCTTGATGTTTTCTCGCGTTTTCAATAAAGCCTTCTCGTAAAAGTATTTTAACAATGCTTTCGGTGATGTTAGTAGATGCTATTCGAACTGTTCCTTTTCTATTCATGTCAGCATTTCGTATAGAGGTTATTATATCAGCAATAGTGTCCCTACCCATGATAAACTAAAATCAGTGGTGTCTCCGAATTTTGATATAATCAACATGCTTTTTTTATTAGTTTTTTTTTTTTATGAATTTTGAAATAAAAAAAAATAAAAAATGAAAGGTATATACGTGATACACAATCTACTATTTCATTCAAATATCCTACTTCTCATCTTATAATACCTCAGGAGCTAATGAAACTATTTTAGTAAAGTTTTGTCTCAATTCCCGGGCAATCGCACCAAAAACTCTAGTTCCTTTTGGATTTCCTTCTTGATCAATGATAACTGCAGCATTGTCATCATATCGTATTATCATACCGTTGTCGCGTTTGAGTTCTTTACAGGTACGTACAATTACAGCTCTGATCACTTCTGATCTTTCTAAGGGCGTATTTGGTATTGCTTCTTTGATCACAGCAACAATAACGTCACCAATACGAGCATATCGACGATTGCTAGCTCCTATGATTCGAATACACATCAATTCTCGAGCCCCGCTGTTGTCTGCTACATTCAAATGGGTCTGAGGTTGAATCATATCTTTTTTTTATCTGTTCTTTCAATGCAAAAATAAATGCAAAGGGCGAAAAAGAAAAAGAAATATTGTTTGTCTAAAATAAAAAAGAAAAGAATCTCCGGTTGTTTTTATCCTCAAGATCTATTTCCTTTGGTTCTACATTCCTATCCTGAAATAATGAATTGAGTTCTTATAGGCATTTTAGATGCCGCTATCGAGATAGCCCTTCGGGCTATATTTTCTGCTACTCCGCTTATTTCATAAAGTATTCGACCTGGTTTGACAACAGCTACCCAATATTCAGGGGATCCTTTCCCCGAACCCATACGGGTTTCCGCAGGTCTTACTGTAACCGGTTTGTCTGGAAATATACGTACCCATATTTTTCCACCGCGACGTGCATTTCGTGTCATTGCTCGCCGCCCCGCTTCTATTTGTCTAGACGTGATCCAAGCAGGTTCAAGTGCCTGAAGAGCATATCTTCCGAAACAAATACGATTCCCACGATAAGATATTCCCTTCATTCTTCCTCTATGTTGTTTACGGAATCTGGTTCTTTTTGGGTTATAGTTGATGGTTTTTCTAAATTCCATCTCTACTACAGAACCGGACATGAGAGTTTCTTCTCATCCGGCTCCTCGCGAATGAAAAAATTTCAATTTTAATTGAATATGTTTTAATGGAATATGAATATTTTAAAATAGAATTCTATTTTAAAATGAAAAAAAATGAATATAATAATAATATTGAATTAAGATATACATGGAATAATACACAAAATCAATCGATTCTTTGATATTCATCAGATTCTTTGATATTCATCTAATTTTTTAGATATTTTTATATTTGGATATATAAGGAAATTTGAAATATATTTTATTCCTAGTTTATTTATATTTTTTTGTATAGATATATTTAATTAGATTGCATTGCTAAAATATGAGCAATCTAATAAAAAAAGGAATTTTCGCGGGCGAATATTTACTCTTCAATATCTATTTCAGTTTTATTAGGGTTAGTTTATCACTTTTCAGAATAGATGAATTGGTCTCTGGTTCGTTCCGCCATCCTTCCCAATGAATCGTTAGGATTCATTTTCAATTGAATCTTTTGTATTCACAGGTTCCATCGTTCCCATCGCTTCTTGATTAATGGTTAGGTCTGAATTCTACAAAGGAGCTCTTAATAAAATTTGTTCTTGAGCCAACCTTCTTAGTCTTTATTGGCTCGAGGCTCTTACTTTTTTCTATGAATAGATTCATATCAGATAATTATGTGTGAATCTGTATTCATGCTTTATTACATTGTCTTTTATGATATGATTCAAAAACCTTACATAGTGGAAT